GGATCGTATTATAACGAATTCTTTGGGAGTTTTTAGGAAATACTTTAAAATTTTATTAAATTATGAAATTTATAAGACAAGAAAAGATAATAACTACTAATACGAATATAAAAAGGGTGGATTATCGTATATATATATTTCATGTAGAAACATGTAGAAAGATGAATTAGAAACATGTAGAAAGATGAATAGGTCCATTTATTTATATATTTATTGTATTTTATTAATTAATATATATTTCTTAAATTAATATATATTTCTTAAAACATATACTTATAGACTCCCTATCCCTATTAAGTATATATATACTCACTTAGGTATACTTAGTATAATATAACAATTATATATGAATTATAAGATATCTTTATAACAATATAAGGATAAGGTTCAAATATAAAACAATAAATATAACAATAAATAACAGGTACAAATATTAAATCGAGGTACCCATTCTATGATAACTCTCAACAGTCTCCCCTCCATTTTTGTGCCTTTAGTGGGCTTAGTATTTCCGGCAATTGCAATGGCTTCTTTATCTCTTTATGTTCAAAAAAACAAGATTTTTTAGATACAACAAGGACAAATCTTATATATATATATTTTTTTTTCAAGACTTACTTGGATCATAACACGGATATCTATTTAGTAAAATATGGTATAATATGCGGCTTCCTTCGGGCATAAGCTCTTATGTATGTGTAAACATGATAAATGAATTATAACTATTTTCAAATAGATCGGGATCGGGGAGAATTTCTGAAATGTAAAGTCAATATATCTATATGTATTAGGAAATCATATGAAAGGGATGTTATTATTTTAGTTTGGATCTAAGAAATTCGATGAATTATCCCTAAAGGTTCACATCATAATAGTGCTGGTTGATGAGAGTTACTTCGGAAACAAAAAAAAGTAAAAAAAAAAAATTATTTTTGTTATTCTCCCAATTCCAATAAAATGCAACTAGGTCTAGTTAGAGTATGAGTTGGCGATCAGAACGTATATGGGTAGAACTTATAGCGGGGTCTCGAAAAACAAGTAATTTCTGTTGGGCCTTTATTCTTTTTTTAGGTTCATTAGGGTTTTTATTGGTTGGAACGTCCAGTTATTTTGGTAGGAATTTTATATCTTTACTTCCTTCTCAGCAAATAATTTTTTTTCCACAAGGTATCGTGATGTCTTTCTATGGGATCGCAGGTCTTTTTATTAGCTCCTATTTGTGGTGCACAATTTCGTGGAATGTAGGTAGTGGTTATGATCGATTCGATATAAAAGAGGGCATAGTGTGTATTTTTCGTTGGGGATTTCCTGGAAAAAATCGTCGCATATTCCTCCGATTCCTTATGAAAGACATTCAGTCCATCAGAATAGAAATTAAAGAGGGTATTTATGCTCGTCGTGTCCTTTATATGGAAATAAAAGGACAAGGAGCCATTCCCTTGACTCGTACTGATGAGAATTTTACTCCACGAGAGATTGAGCAAAAAGCTGCTGAATTGGCCTATTTCTTGCGTGTACCAATTGAAGTATTTTGAAAAAAGGAACTGAAGAATGAATACTTTGCAAGAGATAAAAAACTCAAGAATCATCTTTTTTTCTATAGCATAACTTAACTGAAGTTTCTTCAGAACGCTTACTCGAGCCAAAGCAAACGTATATGAAACAATTCTAAAACTAAATTGTTTATGTCCACAATTTTTTTTATGCGTATGTAAATCCACTTAACTCAATTCAGTAACAAATCTAAATGATAGATTCATCATATATCAAAACAAAACATTTCATCATAAAGTAAAGAATTTTTTTTTCTAAATATTTGATATTTTGATAGAACGGGAGTTCTTTCGTCTCGAAATCCGACTACTATTAATTTGAAGAGGGCTCTTTCTTATTCTATATTCTTTCTAAATTCAAGGACTAACCGCTGTACTGAATCACAAAAAAATCCGGAAATACATCGATGACTTGTAATAGAACTTATGCTTGATAGAAATATTAGTATCATATAGAGTCGACGAATGAGGTGCGTTCATTAAAAATTTTTAAATTCACAGACGAAAAAATGGCAAAAAAGAAAGTATTAATTTCCCTTCTATATCTTGCATCTATAGTATTTTTGCCTTGGTGGATCTCTCTCTCATTTAATAAAAGTCTGGAATCTTGGTTTACTAATTGGTGGAATACTAGGCAATCCGAAATTTTTTTGAATGATATTCAAGAAAAGAGTATTCTAAAAGAATTCATAGACTTAGAGGAACTCTTACGTTTGGACGAAATGATAAAGGAATACCCGGAAACACATTTACAAAAGCCTCGCATCGAAATCTACAAAGAAACGATCCAATTGATCAAGATGCACAACGAGGATCGCATCCATACAATTTTACACTTCTCGACAAATATAATCTGTTTCGGTATTCTAAGTGGTTATTCTATTCTAGGTAATGAAGAACTTGTTATTCTTAACTCTTGGTTTCAAGAATTCCTATACAACTTAAGCGACACAATAAAAGCTTTTTCTATTCTTTTATTAACTGATTTATGTATAGGATTCCACTCGCCCCACGGTTGGGAATTAATGATTGGCTCTGTCTACAAAGATTTTGGATTTGCTCATAATGATCAAATTATATCCGGTCTTGTTTCTACTTTTCCAGTCATTTTAGATACAATTTTTAAATATTGGATCTTTCGTTATTTAAATCGTGTATCTCCTTCACTTGTAGTGATTTATCATTCAATGAATGACTGAAAAGTGATCGAACGATCCAATTATAATATTTGTTACTTTGTACATAAGCAAAACATTCAAAATTGTACTTACTACCCATCCAAGGGATTCCTCCAATATTCCAGTAAAATTATTTATATTTAATATTTAAGTAAATAGCAAAATTATAGATAGGGAACTATACTAGCGACCTACCTAATTTTATTGTAGAAATTTTCGGGATCAATGATTGGACCATGCAAACTAAAAATACCTTTTCTTGGATAAAGAAAGAGATTACTCGATCCATTTCCGTATCGCTCATGATATATATACTAACCCAGGCACCCCTTTCAAATGCATATCCCATTTTTGCACAGCAGGGTTATGAAAATCCACGAGAAGCGACTGGCCGTATTGTATGTGCCAATTGCCATTTAGCTAATAAACCCGTGGATATCGAGGTTCCACAAGCGGTACTTCCTGATACTGTATTTGAAGCAGTTGTTCGAATTCCTTATGATCTGCAACTGAAACAAGTTCTTGCTAATGGTAAAAAAGGAGCTTTGAATGTCGGGGCTGTTCTTATTTTACCCGAGGGGTTTGAATTAGCCCCTCCCGATCGTATTTCGCCCGAGATTAAAGAAAAGATAGGAAATCTGTCTTTTCAGAGCTATCGTCCCACTAAAAAAAATATTCTTGTGATAGGTCCGGTTCCTGGTCAGAAATATAGTGAAATCACCTTTCCTATTCTTTCCCCGGACCCCGCTACTAAGAAAGATGTGCACTTCTTAAAATATCCCATATATGTAGGCGGGAACAGGGGAAGGGGTCAGATTTATCCCGACGGGAGCAAGAGTAACAATAATGTTTATAATGCTACAGCAGCAGGTATAGTAAGCAAAATAATACGAAAAGAAAAAGGGGGGTACGAAATAACCATAGCGGATGCATCGGATGGACGTCAAGTGGTTGATATTATCCCTCCAGGACCGGAACTTCTTGTTTCAGAGGGCGAATCCATCAAACTTGATCAACCATTAACGAGTAATCCTAATGTGGGTGGATTTGGTCAGGGAGATGCGGAAATAGTACTTCAAGATCCATTACGTGTCCAAGGTCTTTTGCTCTTCTTGGCATCTGTTATTTTGGCACAAATCTTTTTGGTTCTTAAAAAGAAACAGTTTGAGAAGGTTCAATTGTCCGAAATGAATTTCTAGATCTGCGGATTTATCAACATCAAGCTCTAAAAATAAACAAATTTTTGTTGGGAATTATGTATGATCAAAAAAATTTTGCTTATTTATATTCTTTATTCTACCGGATTTCGGGAATTACTTAATACCGCATTCCTGGTCATAGTATATTGTGAAGGCGACTGTTTTACTTAACTCTTCTTTATTTATTTGTTTTTTCAATCCAAATTGAAACGGTATGATATAGAATGAATCAATAGTTTTATATTTGACTAGAATCAAAACAAAAGATAAATAAGCGGAGAATAGAAACCAAAGTATAAATGAGAGGAACAAAGGATTTTAGGGGAGATTGTTCGTCTCCTAGTCCTTGACACAAGAAACGGAATTTTACCCAACCCTTTCTTGTGTCGAATTAATAAAGATTCTCGATCCCGTTCGTAAAAAATGGATATTTGTAGTTTTCATTTTTTTTTTTTTTTTTTAGGTTTATTTTATCATAACCCTTTTTTAGATTTCTTACGTAACATAGTGGTAGTGGACAAATAAATATAGGTCAATTTATTGAGCAATATAGAACTTCTTCAATTTCAACGAACTTATAAAAAAAAATTTCACTTTTATTAGATTAAATATTTATTAGATTAAATGGAGTAAGGTTCTATTCTATTAGTATAGAAAGGGTTTGCATGATATCTGATTGATAGAAATATATTCTATTTATATATAATTGTGAGTCATCCAAAAAGGGTAAATCGAGTGATTCCTTCTTTGTTTTAAGTATTGACAGATACTATTGAGTAACAGATGTTCTGAATCAATTAACGAAGTTCATTTTTTAAAAACATCATCAGAAAAGGTGGAGGTTTTTGAAACATCTCTAAAAAAAAAATATTATGATTATTAAGAACTCAACGGGACTTACCCCCTCTTTCCTTGTCTGATTCGAGGGGGATCCCGTTGAGTTCTTATGCTTTCATGTCTACAACTCAGTTCATCCGATTATTACAGGGATGAACCTAATCCGGAATATGAACCATAAAAGAAAATACCGATTAAACCGATCACAAGAATACCGGCTACAGTACCTATTA